TTTGTAAGAAACTCTTTCTTTTAAATTATAAGACAAGAAGAAGAATAATAAATGGATTATCATACATATATTTCATGTAGAAAAATGAAATGAATAAGTCCATTTATTTAGTTCTACATTCCTTGCACTTATTATATACTCAATTATTATATATACTCACTTATAGTATAATTATATACGAATTCGAATTACGAATTCTAATTAATTATTAATTATATACTTACTAATTATAATTATTATAAGATATCTTTATAACAATATAAATATAAGAATAACAAAATCGAGGTACCCATTCTATGATAAATTTCGACTTACCCTCTGTTTTGGTGCCTTTAGTAGGCCTAGTAGTTCCGGCAATGGCAATGGCTTCTTTATCTCTTCCTATTCAAAAAAACAAGATTTTTTAGATCCAATGGGACCATCCATTTTTTTTTTTCAAGACTTAGACTTGAATCATAACACAGATATCTATTTAGTGGAATATGGTATAAGGGGTGGTTTCCTCCGAACATAAATGAAAGAGCTTTTATGCATGCGGAAACATGATATATGGGTAAATGAATTATAGCTATTTTCAAATAGATCAAGATCGGCGGATGTCTGAAATGGAAAGTCAATGTATCTAAATGTGTGTAGATATCTATAGGGGATCATATGAAGGGGATGTTATTATTTTAGATCTAACCAATTCGATGAATTACTCCTAAAGGTTCACATCAGAATAGTGCTAGTTGATGAGAGTTACTTCGGAAACACAAAGAGTAAAGTCAAATTTATTTGGGTTATTCTCTCAATTCCAATAAAATGCAACTGGATCTAGTATGAGTTGGCGATCAGAACATATATGGATAGAACTTATAACGGGGTCTCGAAAAACAAGTAATTTGTGCTGGGCCTTTATCCTTTTTTTAGGTTCATTAGGATTCTTATTGGTTGGAACTTCGAGTTATCTTGGTAGGAATTTGATATCTTTATTTCCGTCTCAGCAAATCATTTTTTTTCCACAAGGGATCGTGATGTCTTTCTATGGGATCGCAGGTCTCTTTATTAGCTCCTATTTGTGGTGCACAATTGCGTGGAATGTAGGTAGTGGTTATGATCGATTCGATAGAAAAGAAGGAATAGTGTGTATTTTTCGTTGGGGATTTCCTGGAAAAAATCGTCGCATCTTCCTTCGATTCCTTATGAAAGATATTCAGTCCATCAGAATAGAAGTTAAAGAGGGTATTTATGCCCGTCGTGTCCTTTATATGGAAATCAAAGGCCAGGGGGCTATTCCCTTGACTCGTACTGATGAGAACTTGACTCCACGAGAAATTGAACAAAAAGCTGCTGAGTTGGCCTATTTCTTGCGTGTACCAATTGAAGTATTTTGAAATGAACTGAAGAATAAATGCTTTCTCATCAGGAGGGAAAATCCTCTTTTTCTATAGCATAACTTAACTGAAGTTTCTTCAGAACGCTCATTCGAGCCAAAGTAGACGTATATGGAACAGCCATAAAACAAAACTGTTTTTGTCCGCAAAAATGGCCTTTTATGTGTATTATGGAAATCCACTCAACTCAATTCAGTAACAAAACAAGTAACAAATAGAAATAATGGATTCATCTCATATATCAAAACATTTCGGAATAAAGAAAAAAAATTTCTCTTTTTATTTTAGGTCCAATATTTTGAATTGATACATTAGATACAGATAGATCATATCTTGTAAATTATCTCTCTTTTCTTTTGTCAATCGACGTTTCTTTTTATCCTTTCTTTTGGGTTCCTTAATGACCAAACAATTGGATTTCTTATAACAATAACTATCCAATTTCTCTCTTGTTTTGCCACTCATTTTTGATCACAATATTCTTCAGAAATTGATCTCAATTATTCCGGGACTATGAGTAGCCAGCGACATTTTTTCGAAATATTGAATATTTTAATAGAAAGGGAGTTCTTTCGTCTCGAAATACGAATAATATTCATTACTTGAAATGGTTCTTTCGGGCATTCATCGAAAGGAGGCAATTGCTTCGAATTTGACCAATTGAGATATCTGGAAACAAAACAATATTTTTGATTATTTCTTCATTCGAATTCGAAGTGGACTCTTATTCTATTTCTGTATTCTTTCTAGATTCAAGGACTACCCACTGAATCACAAATAAAAAACAGCGAATAGATTCATAGGCTCGATACCTTGTAATAGAACTCATGCTTGATAGAAATATTAGATCGCATAGAGTCGACGAATGAGGTGGGTTCATTAACAATTCACAGATGAAAAAAATGGCAAAAAAGAAAGCATTCACTCCCCTTCTATATCTGGCATCTATAGTATTTTTGCCCTGGTGGATCTCTCTCTCATTTAATAAAAGTCTGGAATCTTGGATTACTAATTGGTGGAATACTAGGCAATCCGAAACCTTTTTGAATGATATTCAAGAAAAGAGTATTCTAGAAAAATTCATAGAATTGGAGGAACTCTTCGTGTTGGACGAAATGATAAAG